TCTTTATCTTTATATTTATTTTATCTTTATATTTATATAATACTATCACTTTTATTTTAATATTTTAATTTTTAATATAAAATTAATATAATATAGAATTTTAATAATCTTATTTAATTATTTTAATTAATTTTATTAATTATTTTTATTTATTTTTATTATATATATTATTATTATATGAATAATATAAAATATAATATAAAATAAGATTATTAAAATTCTATATTTTATATTTTTTATAATATAATTATATAAAATATAAAAAATAAATATATAAATATAATAAATAAGAAAAATTATAAAAATAATTATAATAATTATAATTATATAAATATAAAAAATAAATAATATAATAATAAATAATATATTTAATATATTATAATATATATATGGTTATATATGGTTATGGTTTGATAGTTTATTTTCTAGTTATAGATATAGTTGATATAGTTCTAGGAAAAAAGGATAGAATATTTATGGGATAGCTGATTCATGAACGAATCATCAAATCAAAGAATTCTTTTTTGGAATCATAACATATACATATAAAGTAGGAAAGACTCTTCGGATCTAGTCATAGATTTGATTATAATTATATATTGACAATTCAAAAAAACTATTCATACTATTGTCATAGTATGATGACGGTCGGGCGGGTATGCCCTCATCGTCTAGTGGTTCAGGACATCTCTCTTTCAAGGAGGCAACGGGGATTCGACTTCCCCTGGGGGTAGTGGACTACGAAAGGAAGTTGATCATGGATTATCAATAAACCTAGAATTCATTCTTCCTGGGTCGATGCCCGAGCGGTTAATGGGGACGGACTGTAAATTCGTTGGCGAGATGTCTACGCTGGTTCAAATCCAGCTCGGCCCAAGGATTCGTCACTCCATGAGTAAGATCTAACCAATTTTTCCTCTGGAAACAGAAATGCCGGATCCGTATAAAGAAATAAAAAGAGTCCATTTTTATATTTCTAACGATTGAAATTCTTCATTCTTAAGTCTTAAGAATGGATTATCCATTATTTAAGATTTTCAATACAGTAAATACAAGAAAATTACCATAGATTTATAGTAATCTGTGACACTCTCACGCAAGCCCATATCTATGTGAATAGGATATCCATATAAAATTCCTGTTTCTGTTGCAATACAACAAAAAGAATGCTCCTCTGAAATCATAAGACTATGTATGCCATACATATTGCTGGGATTGTAGTTCAATCGGTCAGAGCACCGCCCTGTCAAGGCGGAAGCTGCGGGTTCGAGCCCCGTCAGTCCCGAAATAGAATCCGATGAATTGATCAATTCATCTCTCCCCTTAACGGAAAAGGGAGGGCAGGTAACGAAATCGAATAGAGTGTCCATATTTTGAGCGAGAGTACAGACAAAAAATGTCTTCGTTTATTGTACGATACACAACGAATTTCACATAATTATTTCGACAGAGTACTGTTTCGGGTTCAGATGAAACCACACTTTTTAGTTCCGAACAAACTTTGTTTGTGTATCTGCAATGACTAATTGGAAACAATCTATTTCATTCTCATCCAAATAGCAATTTTTATGTATGTGTGTGTTCTAGTTCCAATCCAAGAAGGAAAGAAGAAAGATACTAATAAAATATAAAGACCAACCAAGCAATGCTCCTTTTTAAAGGAATCAGTTGTAATATTAGATTTTATTCGTCCTTTTATTTTTTACATCTCATTTATACTACTGTGTTTGTATTTGCATTGCATATTGTATGACCCATAGAAGATACCTAATACCTTAAAAATTTATGTATATTTGAAAAGAATAAGAATTGGATAAGTGTTTAAAAACTAAGAATAGGTGATATAAAAGGAAAAGCGGGAAAATTAAATGGGATTTTTGATCCAATAACAATAAAGAATCCTATTTTTTTTTATTTCTGTTTAATTTATATTATTGAGTATGCATAAAAGATCTTCCTATGTTATACTATTCAATTCGCGACGATAACTCGATTTGATAGATCAGATATTTTTATTCATAATATTGATCTGGGTTAGTATCATCAAGATACAATTCATACCTTTGAACTAATAGGAATCCACTTTATCATCTATATGGGATTAGATCCCGAATTATTGTGAAACAAAGAGATTCTATTATGGAAGTCAATATTCTTGCGTTTATTGCTACTGCGCTGTTCATTTTAGTTCCTACTGCTTTTTTACTTATCATATACGTCAAAACAATCAGCCAAAATGATTAATTTGAATGAAACTTGAATTCTTCATTTTTATTAATGATTGAAGAAATGAAAAAGAAAGGGTTTAAAATTATATTTAAGTCTTAAATGAAATGATGGGGCTGGAATCATAAGTATCTGATATAGTGTGGTAGAAAGAGCTATATATAGCTCTTTCTACCACACTATACTATAAATTGAGTTTTGTAGAATATTTCATATTCTTAGCACATAGAGTTGTATTGTATATAGAAAGAAGCTTTCTCTTATATGGATCAATTGACAATCAAATGACAATCAAATCAAATAATATATACATATATATAAATAATATAATTAAATTTTAATATAATATCAATATATAATTAATACTAATATATTTAATGTTTTAAAATGTTTTAATGTTATTTAAATATAAAAATATAATTATAATATTAAATATATTAAATATAAATATAATAATATATATATTATAATAATATATATATATATATAATTAATATATAATATAATAATTAATATATAATATATATAATTAATATAATAAAATATAATTAATATAATAAATAAAATAAATAATATAATATATATCTAATATATCTAATATACTACATAGTATATAATAATATATATCTAATAATCTAATAGTAATTAAGTATAATAGTAATTAAGTAATTATTTATTAATTATTTATTAGTAATATATATTAGACATACATCAAAATGAAATAGCACTCTAATTCTATATTTTTATTTTTTCTCCACACCCACTTGTATGCATTTCGATCCATCAAAAATAATAGCAAGACCAACTGCTTAAATTCCTGATTTTTTATATCTCTTTTTATGCTTATGTATATGTATCCGGAAGTCTATCGAAAGAATTAATGTAGGAAGAATAGTGTGTGCATATACTATATACCATCATATATATATACCATAATTATACATATCTAATATATATTAAATTATTAGTTAGATAATTATTTTATATATATTATAATATTATTAGATAATATATAATATATTATAATATATATAAAATAATATATAATATATATATATATAAATATATAATATAATTATTATAATTATAATAATAATATAATAACAAAAATAATAACAAAGAATATATATATATATATACATATAATTAATTATATATATAATTATAATTTATATAATTATAAATTATAATAAATTATATAATTATAATATATAAAATAAGATATTATTAATTAATAAATAATTAATATAAAATATTTATAATTATAATATAATAAATAATAATATTAAAATATAATAATAATATCTAATATCTTATCTAATTCTAATATTTACTAATATTTATAATTAAACGAATATAGATAAACTAAACTAAGTCAAGGTATTTTTTTTTTTTTTCAGCTTTGGCAAAACGATCACAATTGATAGAATTATATTATTCAGTAAAGTACTAAATTAGTAATATTAATATTCCTAGCTCTAAAGCCCACTCCTTCCCCATACTACAAGTGAAAGAGAAAATGTAAACACTACCATTAAAGCAGCCCAAGCGAGACTTACTATATCCATGTGAATGATGTCCCTTATCTCTATGAAATGAAGTATTTATTCCATTATTAATTCATAATTATAGTGGAATCAATGGTGCAGAGTCAAAATAGGATTCTTACTTACGGCTAGTGATGAAACAATTTTACGAATCCACTCGTAAAAAGGTCCTTTATTTCTTAGTCAATAGATTCTATTGAAATTTAAAGAATTGGAAAATTGGAAATAATATAATAATTATAATAATAATTTATATTAATATTTATATTTATATTAAAAATATATAATATATATATAATATAGATAATGAAATAGAAGAAAAAAAAAAAAAAAAAAAAAAAATAAGAAAAGAAGAATAACCATTTTGATTTCATTTCTGAGCACTCAGAGCCTATCCTGAGTTTGAATACAAAGTATCCTCGCTCAGTTCTTTCCACATCTTTAACCTTAGGAGCCAAAATGGAGTGTCTCTTAGGAATTCTTGAATACCAAGATTTACGACTTCTTATTTTCATAGTTCTGATGCCCAGAATAGAATGAATTCTCATTATTTCTTTTATTTGGTTCAATTCTGAATAGCCCAAACCAATCCATTAATAAGATTGGATTGCTTCAGATTTATTGGTACCTGTTTGAGCCACACTCAGAACCCAGATTTTTATAAATTTTTATAAAAAAGATGACAGTCTTTTATAGGATAGGACCTACGGGTTCTCAAAATCAAATATCGACAGACCTAGTCCCTTGCCTATGCTTTTGCGGGGCAAGAATTTGTCAAGTTCGATCAGCAGGATTAAAAACTTCCAAGTCTTTTTTTGTTGATCAGGCGACACCCAGATTCGAACTGGGGATAAAGGATTTGCAGTCCCCCGCCTTACCACTTGGCCATGTCGCCAAATTCCATACAAAATAGATAAAAATCTTAATTCTATAAAAATCTTAATTCTATACTATATCTATATTATTATATTTATATATTTTATATTTTTTTTATACTTATTTTTTTTTATCTTGAATCTCATTGTACTTATCCTTTTCCAAAAAAATAATTCCTATTTTTTATTTTATTTGATCCTGTTTAGATTCTTTTTTTCGATTGAGTGTATCTCAAAACACGCGTCGCTTACTTTTATTTTAACTTTTCTATAGAAAAGTTATAAAGATTTCCGGCCCCCATCACGGACTGTAAAATTAAGGGCAAATTATAATCATTAACTCTTTACTTAA